GAACCATAATTCCAACAGTAGTGATTAACATTGACATAATAGAAGTAAGTGGATCGATCAAGTAGCCGAATTCTAAAGAAAAATCATTATCGAGGGTCCAAGACCATACATATTGATAGATAGAACTGCTTTTTATTTGCTGAATAGACAGATTAGTTGAAAAAATCATGACTATACTTAACAATAAAATACTCGAAAAAGCCCACATACGACGGAGATTTTTTGTTGCTGTCGGAAAAAGAAGAAGTCCCACTCCTATTAATATAGGAACTGGAAGTGGAAGGAAAGGTATGATCCACGCATATTGATATGTCTGTTCCATAAAAAAAGTTTTTTAATTCTTAATTAATATTAATTGTTTCCGATTCACCGGATCTTACCTCTTTTTGAAAGGAGTCAATAAAAAAATAAAGATATGCACTAACTTAATAACTTAAATAGAAATAGAATTTTTGAATTTTTATTTCTTTTTATACTTATTCTTTAGAAGTTTCTGCTAAATACTTCAAATATTCAAATCAAGAAGTTACAATTGGTCAAATCATATGAAAAAAGCAGATTAATTACTAGTCTCCTTCGAACTTTCAAATTCAAGTTAAATTAGGCATATTTTTCGCGAATTTGACAAGTTACTAAAAAAAAAAAAGAATATTCTTTTTTTTTAGTAATAAAAATAGTTTATGCGATTTTCCCATATCTTTCACGCATCTTATGTATTCTTTTTGATTTTTAGAATCAAAAATATTATCTAGAAAAGAAATACATAATGAATTGGCAAAGCGCAAATTTCTTTTGAACAATAGATGTCTTTCACATCCAGCTATACCAATGAGTAATCTCTTAATTTTTATTTAAATGGCAGTTCCAAAAAAACGTACTTCTGCATCAAAAAAGCGTATTCGTAAAAATTTTTGGAAAAGGAAGGGGTATTGGGCAGCGTTAAAAGCGTTTTCCTTAGGGAAATCTATTTCTACCGGGAATTCCAAAAGTTTTTTTGTGCAACAAACAAATAAAATAAGTAATAAAACATAACATGTTACAATAATCTGAATCGGCTTGACTCAAAAATTGACTCATTTCGTTTCGAAAATAAAATTCCCGCTTTCCATTCCCTGTTGAGTTAATCAATAGGAAATGGAATTTGTTTCGCTCTTAGAATTAGAATAAGGATTTTTCTCTTTACCGTACTGAATTCAAAAAAAAAAAGAATCCTTTTTTTTTTGACAAAAAAACATAAGATACGTAATTGTCTTTTTAGTATATTTTCTCATTTCCAAGGTGGGGAGTATTATTTTCCCCATCAGCCTGTTTCTTACAATAATATAAGCAATAATATAAGATAAGGTTTTCTTTTTTCTCTAGATCCACGTTTTCTCTATAGAAAGGCGAGTAAAAAATCAAAATCATTGAAACTAATTGATTAAAATTCTAAACCTTTTTGTGCAACTTTCTTCTTTTTGGATTTTCTATGAATTCCTATATAGACTCCCATATATTTATTGCCATCAATCCACTCAAAAACACTTAACAAATTTTTTTGGATAAATATGTGTCAATTTTTACTGATCCAAAATTTTTTTGTTCATTGATAAAATGGATTTTTTGGTTTCGATGTTTGAAATCAAATAAATCAAAAACAGTTCATTAAAACAAAACAAAAATGTTTTTTTTGGGGGGGGGGTTCTATCCCTTAATTCATAGTTGGACTATCTAGTTTTCCAAGAGTTCAAGTCCAGGAGAGTCTAAAATACACACTAAAACTAAGACCCTAAATTCAAATAATGAACCTTCAAATACCTATTTGAACGAATTTTTATTCATCAATTTGAATCTTTCCTAAAAAATATTGCAACAATTAAATTCTTAAATCTAGACGATTGCTTATTCATAGGGTATTATGAATTCAAGACAAGCCGCTATGGTGAAATTGGTAGACACGCTGCTCTTAGGAAGCAGTGCTAGAGCATCTCGGTTCGAGTCCGAGTGGCGGCATGTCATCTCCTAAAAAAAGTAAATAGATCCTATAATGAATTCAATTTCCGATTTCCTTTTTATAATTATGGGGCTCCTTAAAAAAAATTTATGATATTTTCAACTTTAGAGCATATATTAACTCATATTTCTTTTTCGATTGTTTCAATTGTAATTACAATTCATTTCATAACTTTTTTAGTCGATGAAATCGTAAAACTATATGATTCATCCGAAAAGGGGATGATAATGACTTTTTCCTGTATAACAGGATTATTAGTTACTCGTTGGATTTATTCGGGACATTTTCCACTAAGTGATTTATATGAATCATTAATCTTCCTTTCATGGAGTTTTTCCCTGATTCATATAGTCCCGTATTTCAAAAAAAATCAAAATCTTCTAAGCACAATAATTGGACCAAGTGCTATTTTTACCCAGGGCTTTGCTACTTCAGGTCTTTTAACTGAAATACACGAATCCAAAATATTAGTACCTGCTCTCCAATCCGAGTGGTTAATAATGCACG